TGTCATGATACATATAGTAGTGGGGGATTATGGGACAAAAAATAAATCCGCTTGGGTTCCGACTTGGTACAACACAAAGTCATCATTCTCTTTGGTTTGCACAGCCAAAAAATTATTTGGAAGGTCTACAAGAAGATCAAAAAATACGAAACTGTATTAAGAATTATGTACAAAAAAATATGAGAATATCCTCTGGTGTTGGCGTTGAGGGAATTGCACGGATAGAGATTCAAAAAAGAATTGATCTAATTCAAGTCATAATTTATATAGGATTCCCAAAATTCTTAATAGAAAATAGACCGCGGAGAGTCGAAGAATTGCAGATGAATGTACAAAAAGAACTTCATTGTGCGAACCAAAAACTAAACATTGCTATTACACGAATTGCAAATCCTTATGGACACCCTAATATTCTTGCAGAATTTATAGCTGGCCAATTAAAGAATAGAGTTTCTTTTCGCAAAGCAATGAAAAAAGCTATTGAATTAACCGAGCTGGCGAATACAAAAGGAATTCAAGTACAAATTGCGGGACGTATCGACGGAAAAGAAATTGCACGCGTCGAATGGATCAGAGAAGGTAGGGTTCCTCTACAAACCATTGGAGCTAAAATTAATTATTGTTCCTATACAGTTCGAACTATATACGGGGTATTAGGAATCAAAATTTGGATATTTGTAGACGAAGAATAATAAGACTTTACGTGTTTTTACATTATACCCAGTAATGGACAAAAAAAGAAAAACCCTTTTATTCTTTTCTTTTATTCTTTTTATGTTCAAGCAAAACAAAAAAAGAGCAATTCTGCAATTCTAGAGGGTTAAATAAAAATTCGATTGATCATTTTATATAATTGCTATGCTTAGTGTGTGACTCGTTGGTTTTTTTAGGCTAGGATTCAAAAAAACGGACCAGGGCCCAGAGTATGAACTAATAACTATAGCACTAATAACCAACTCATTGCTTCGCATTATCTGGATCCAAAGAACCAGTCAAGATAAAGATATAATATATTGGACATATCGTTGTAGCAACTGAAATCTTTTTTTGCATAAAGATAAAAAAACCAATCGGATTATGAGTTGTGAAGTTCTAAGTCGGAAAGCAAAACAGAAAAAAGTATGCGGAGAAGTGGAAGGATGAGAGAAAGAGAGAACGGAAATATCAATGATATATGATTCCAATATGGAAGGTCGATGAGTCATCTCATAAAACGCAGTGTAATAAAGCATAAATTCAATAATGATTCATGCATAATTAGATGAATCCGCTTATAGAACAAAAAAATCAAGAGCCTCGAGCCAATAAAGACTGAGAAAATTGACTTAAGAAAAAAGGACTCCGCCGGAAAATTCAGACCTAACCATTAATCGAGAAGCAATGGGAACGATATAACCCGTGAATGCAGAAGATTCTATTGAAAATGAATCTTAATGATTGATTCATTGGGTGGGATGGCGGAACAAACCAGGGACCTCCTCTTTTATTCTTTTATTTTGAGAGGTCATGAACTAACCCTATAACTGAAATAGATATGGAAATGACTGAAATAGATATGGAAAGAGTAAATATTCGCCCGCGAAAGTTTTTTTTTATTAGATTGATACATTTTTGTCGATCCCATATGATAAAAGGAAAAACAAAAGAAAGATTTTTTTATAACGATAACGTTATAAAAAAAGACATTGACATTATCTAGAAATAGAATACATGTTTACTTAAATAATATCTAAACGCGCTAGACAAATTTCGAATAGATTAACGAATTGATTAATTAGATGCAATTTCAAAGAATCCTACGATTCAGCATATTATTCATTAAACACATGTATATCTTGATAAAATCTGTTTTAGTCGTTTCATTCGCGAGGAGCTGGATGAGAAGAAACTCTCATGTCCAGTTCTGTAGTAGAGATGGAATTGAAAAAGAACCATCAACTATAACCCAAAAAGAACAAGATTCCGTAAACAACATAGAGGAAGAATGAAAGGAATATCTTATCGAGGTAATCATATTTGTTTCGGTAGATATGCTCTTCAAGCACTTGAACCCGCTTGGATTACATCTAGACAAATCGAAGCAGGGCGCCGAGCAATGACACGAAATGTACGCCGTGGCGGAAAAATATGGGTACGTATATTTCCAGACAAACCAGTTACAGTAAGACCCACGGAAACCCGTATGGGTTCAGGGAAAGGATCCCCAGAATATTGGGTAGCTGTTGTTAAACCGGGTAGAATACTTTATGAAATGGGTGGAGTAGCCGAAAATATAGCTCGAAAGGCTATTTCAATAGCGGCGTCAAAAATGCCTATAAGAACTCAATTCATTATTTCTGGATAGAAATGTAGAACCAAAGGAAAGAAGTCTTGTGTATAAAAAAAACAATTGCAGGGTTTTCTTTCTTTTTTTTTTTTTACTTCGTCCTTTGCTTTATTTTACATTAAAAAAACGGATAAAAAAAAAATGATATGATTCAACCTCAAACCCATTTGAATGTAGCAGACAATAGCGGGGCACGAGAATTGATGTGTATTCGAATAATAGGAGCTAGTAATCGCCGATATGCTCATATTGGTGATGTTATTGTTGCTGTGATAAAAGAAGCAGTACCAAATACGCCTCTAGAAAGATCAGAAGTGATCAGAGCTGTAATTGTACGTACTTGTAAAGAACTCAAACGCGATAACGGTATAATAATACGATATGATGACAATGCTGCAGTTGTCATTGATCAAGAAGGAAATCCAAAAGGAACCCGAGTTTTTGGCGCGATCGCCCGGGAATTGAGACAGTTAAATTTTACTAAAATAGTTTCATTAGCACCTGAGGTATTATAATATGAGACCGTGAGATAGTGATAGTATTTAAATAAAATATATAAATTAGTGGATTATGTCTCACGCATATACTTTTAAGAATTTTCTTTAATAATTTTTATAAAAAAAGAACATGCTGATTATATCCAAATTCGGAAGCAACAATAATTTGAGTTTATCATGGGTAAGGACACTATTGCTGACATAATAACTTCTATACGAAATGCTGACATGGATCGAAAGGGAACGGTTCGAATAGCATCTACTAACATGACCCAAAACGTTGTTAAAATACTTTTACAAGAGGGTTTTCTCGAAAACGTAAGGAAACTTGTAGAAAATAACAAATATTTTTTGGTTTTAACCCTACGACATAGAAGGAATAGGAAAGGACCATATAGAACTCTTTTAAATTTAAAACGAATAAGTCGACCGGGTCTCCGAATCTATTCTAACTATCAACGAATTCCTAGAATTTTAGACGGGATGGGGATTGTAATCCTCTCTACTTCTCGGGGTATAATGACAGACCGAGCAGCTCGGCTAGAAGGAATCGGCGGAGAAATTTTGTGCTATATATGGTAAATTTTCTGCTATCCGAATTGTATCTGTAACTTCCTGTTTGTGAAAAAAACGAATAAAAAAGCCAAGTTATCTAATATCACGCCTTCCTACATTAGTTGATACTTCAAGGAGGGTTTGTCTGGAATAAAAGAAGAAAAATGGATTCATGAAGGTTTAATTACTGAATCACTTCACAATGGTATGTTCGGGGTTCGTTTAAATAATGAAGTCAGATTCTAAGTTCTGTTTCAGGAAGGATCCGACACTCTTTTCTACATATACTACCAGGAGATAGAATCAAAATTTAAGTAAGTCGTTATGATTCAAACGGGGGGGGGGGGCGCAGAATTTCTAGACCCCACAACAAAGATTCGAATGGTTCGGTGGTTTTTCAAGATTCCTTTCATGAGGATCCAATTCACGGTTCAAAAATCTCAAGAAACTCATTTTCTTCCAATCAGTAAAGTAGATTCGAAATTCAGTTAAGGAATAACAATTATGAAAATAAGAGCCTCCGTTCGTAAAATTTGTGAAAAATGCCGACTGATCCGTAGAAGGGGACGCATTATAGTAATTTGTTCCAACCCGAGACATAAACAAAGACAAGGATAATCTTTCGAAAAGGGACTCTCTAAAGGAACCGATGAACAAATCAAAATAAAAGATCCGTTTTGACATGAAATGGATATATCCATATATCTCTGACTTATATTTCGGAAATGATAAAATATGGCAAAATCTATACCAAGAAGCGGTTCACGTAGGACTGGACGTGTGGGTTCACGTAAAAGTGCACGGCGAATACCAAAGGGCGTTATTCATGTTCAAGCAAGTTTCAACAACACCATTGTGACAGTTACAGATGTACGGGGTCGGGTTATTTCTTGGTCCTCCGCCGGTACTTGTGGATTCAGGGGTACAAGAAGAGGGACACCTTTTGCTGCTCAAACCGCAGCAGGAAATGCTATTCGAGCAGTAACAGATCAAGGTATGCAACGAGCAGAAGTAATGATAAAAGGTCCGGGTCTCGGAAGAGATGCCGCATTACGCGCTATTCGTCGAAGTGGTATACTTTTAAGTTTCGTAAGGGACGTAACCCCTATGCCACATAATGGCTGCAGACCCCCTAAAAAAAGGCGAGTGTAGAAATAAACATTGAAGAGATTTCAAGAGAAATAAATGACTCAAAAATCTGACAAATAATATTACTATGGTTCGAGAGAAATTAAAAGTATCTACTCGGACACTACAGTGGAAATGTGTTGAATCAAGAGCAGACAGTAAGCGTCTTTATTATGGACGCTTTATTCTGTCTCCACTTATGAAAGGTCAAGCCGACACAATAGGCATTGCGATGCGAAGAGCTTTGCTTGGAGAAATCGAAGGAACATGTATTACACGCGCAAAATCTGAGAAAATCCCGCATGAATATTCTACCATAGTAGGTATTCAAGAATCAGTACATGAAATTTTAATGAATTTGAAAGAAATTGTATTGAGAAGTAATCTATATGGAACTCGTGACGCGCTTATTTGTGTCAAAGGTCCTGGATATGTAACTGCTCAAGACATCCTCTTACCACCTTCTGTGGAAATCGTTGATAATACGCAGCATA